TTTCTACTTTGTATTAGCTTTGTGAATTGCCATGCAAGCGATTATAGCTAGCCTCTCCTTCATCGTTACCAGTTTCCAAGGCTGATGTCACTGATAGCTCTGCTTTCATTCTGATTGGCTACCAGAAGGGATAAGAACTATGCTTTGACCGAGAGGCACCTCTTAGCCGTTACGTTGGGGAACTCTATCCTTTCCCTTCGAAAATGCTGAGACGGTCAATATTGGTGAACGGGGAACGTGCTTAGTGATGATACAGAATATAATTCCGAAGTGCTATATGGATTGGCTCTGGGGTTGCGCATTCGATGACAATTACTGGCTTCACTACCGATCCCACGTTTCCCGCCCATAACATAAAGGTGAGAATAGACTCGAGCGACAGCGAAGAGGGGCTCATTACTCGTTTTCGTATTGGATTGGGATGGGACTATCCATACAGGAATTCCCTTCTTCTTTCACTACTACTTTCAAGGCTGAGTTCGTAGTTGAAGGAGATCTATGTGAAGAGAATAATATTCGGTGAGTGAAGATTACACCCATCCCCGTCTCCTCTTTCCTTCCGATGAAGGGATTGACCATGAGCTTACAGTGCCTTGTAGAAAGCATAGCCTCATTGTTCACTCACTGATCTACGACTGATATAGGGCTCATAGAGACTCCGCCTAATGATGTCCTTGACCTCTCTGCTTTGGGCTCAGTCACTAGTTTGCAGTAAAGAAAGAAGGTATAGACCATTACACGAAAAATATCCTCTCTCGATACGCTCTTGCGCTTCGCAGCACTTTTCCCAGTGAATATGGCTACGAAACTATCGTCAGAGAGGTATATAGGGCCGTTTCCGTTTTGTTGTTGTGCGAGGTTCCAGCCAACCGAGCAACGAATACTGGAAAAGTTCGCAGTTTTCCATTCGGTCTTACCTGATCGCCAAAGCAGAACAGTGCTTTCTAAAAAGCCTACCGTGGCTGATAGCAAAGTCAAGCGCGATCCGAAGCTAACTGATGGCGCCCTTACTCCGGGTAAGAAAAAGCAAAAGGAGTCGACTCTAAGATAATGAAAATCGTGGGAAAGACTTCGGTGAGAAGGGCCTCTAGTACAATGAGGCGACAAAACTTGGCATTTCATGCTTCTTTTCTCATTCCGAATTAGAATATCGTATGATAAGAACATACTTCTCATACTGATATCACCGAATTGGTAGTTTAAGAAAGTGTAACAGTAAATAAAGCCGGAAAGCAGGAATGTCCCAAAAGCGTCTTCATCCTTTCACAGGTTTTCAAAGCAGCGAGCCTATACGCGAGGCGCATCCCCTCCCTTTTCAGCTAGCGCACACTACATAAGTCTTGAAGCAAGTCAGCGCTTTTCAGCTAAAGTGTGATTCCCGTGCCTTCCATCGGCTCTAACGCTTATTCAATTAGCTGCCCTTCTTTCTTTATTTCCTCACTGAGCTCTCTCCGCCCTGCTCCTGCTTTGAAAGAACTTTATTACTAGATCTCCCCCACCCTTTGACTCTTAGTGCTCTCTTCCCTTCGTCTGGTTCTTCCCTGACATTGGATATAGCCTTTCCCGCTCAATAATGCTAAACTTAGCTAACCTGCAAGCACTCACATAAAACCTTCTTTTGGGAAGAGTCAGGGCGCTTACTCTTACTGGCACTTAGATTGACTAAGGCAAACGAGTGTTCTCTCCTTTTTCTTGCACTTTATTCCCCTCCTCCCCCTGTGGTTAGATTAGTTATGGAGTAGTCTGCTGGGCAGCGGGAAGTTCGCTCTTGCAGCTTATCTTCTTAGCAGCTATTCCAGTAAGCGCCTCTCAAAGTCAGCCTATCCATGATAGTAGAGTCTGAGAAAGCAAGCACTAAACTCAAAGCTTATGGCAGCAGCTAGAGTCACTCCAGTATTCAGAAAAGAAGGAGGTGTCCTAACGTAACGGAGTTCGTTTCTCGCGCTTATGCCCCCCCTCTGCCCTATCTCCATTCCGTAGATAGAATCCGGAAAATTCGATATACTATATACCTTTTTTCTTTTATAGGTAAGCGCTTAGTATAGTAGTTCGACGAGCCCTTTATCATTACGATAGGTGTCAAGTGGAAGTGCAGTGATGTATGCAGCTGAGGCATCCTAACAGACCGATAGACTTGAACCTTGTTCCTACATGGCCCGATCAATTGGATCGGGCACTCGCCATCCATTTTCATTGTTCAATTCTTTGACAACACGAAAAAACCAAAAGACTCCCTCCCTATCTATATCTATACCAAGAGATGGAAGGGCGGAGGCCAAAGGTGTCCCCTCCAGTTAAGAATTGGGGCCTCACAATCACTAGCTAATATGCCTTTCTTAGTTCGTGGTTCGATATTCTGGTGTCCCAGGCGTAGAGGAACCACACCAATCCATCCCGAACTTGGTGGTTCAACTCTACTGCGGTGACGATACTGTAGGGGAGGTCCTGCGGAAAAATAGCTCGACGCCAGGATGATAAAAAGCTTAACACCTCTCATTCTTATTACTTTTGAATATTGAATCACAGCCATTTTCCCTCTTTCTTGGGAAGAGAGGATAAGACTCCGGGGGAAAAGCCTGAGCCTTTGATGAGCAAGAAGCCAATGTTGTAATTATTGAGGATGATTCTTTGAAGCCATAAGAAAGTACATGAGACTCTTTTACTTTCAAGCTCCGAATAAGAGTGAAACTGACCCCATTTCGTCTCGTTTACCTTCCTTCCTTTTCGACTGGTGGGACGAAGTCGCATTGATTGAATCGGTGAGACTAGTGAGCTATGCACGGAAAAAGCCTAGTGACGTGGTGGGACACATGCTGCTCAAATTGCTCAATAAGTAGGCTTTTTTACAGCTTCTTCTTTGGTTCATCTATGACATCGTCGGCTTGGTCATCTGTCTCTTGATCGTTTGAGTACTTTAGTTCGTGGTGGTGCCCTAGGTAGTGTCCCTGTGTCGGAGTTGTCTCCATGTATGGCCTGTAAACTGGGAAAACTTTTGGCCTGACCTTACTTCCACTTCTTTATGTGTGATAGGAACAGAGCTTCGGGCAAGCAGCCTATTCTGTGATGGAGAGATCGAAAGCATTAGGGTCGTGGCGTGAATGTGCAATTCCCTTTCTTTCGCCGACATCAGGCCTATTATAGTACCAGCTCTTCGTTTTTCTATGCCTCTTTTAGACTCATGATGTTCCCGAAGATTACCTGATTTTCACACTTGCGAATTCCATATAATAGAAATATATGCCGAGATCGGCCATCTGCATCTGCACTCTTTCTTTTTTAAAAGAAGGCGAATCTATTTTCTATTTTGGAACGCAACGAACAATCTATCTAGTTACTTCACTTTCACTTATTAGATTCAGAAAGATGAATTGCACATAATATCTCGACGTAGCGAGGAAATTGATTTCAATTTAAATAAAAAAAGTAAGACCGAAAGCGGGATTTCCGAGTCAGTACAGAATGAGTGACTACTCGATAGAAATGCCCCTATTTCACGCTCTACTAAAAAGGAGAAAAGGGATAAATATCATAAGAGAAGAAGAAAGCATTCGATGGAATTAGCTCAAATGAAAGAAGCCCGCCACCCGCTTTATTTCCCCTGCTCCATTGCTGAAACAGGGCCTCGCTGGGAAATGAGTGAGTCCTTGCTTCCCTTAAAGCTCAACCTCCCCATGGTATGCCCTCCTCTAGATTGGGTAGTCCAACACCCTGAAGGTAAAGAATGGTTAAACATTTCTGATTGAAAAGGGGGTTACCTAAATTCAATAAGGGGTCTAATACATGACCGTTATCGTCTTTTAAGTTCTGGTAACATTAAGAATTTATTTATTTACTTTGGGATAGTTTAAGCCTTAAAAAGGCCGCAGACCTGTGCGAGGTAATGAACAAGCTCCAGAGCCAGGGCTTTCAGATCAACAGTGAATTTATTCAATTCATCCTCAAATATGAGGAATATTTTGTTCATACCCTTTCTTACAAAAAGAAACATCAATGATGTCTCTGAGTTAGTTCGGAATTTATATATCGCCGCGGAGCAAAAGCTCCGTCATCTTACCGACTATAGCTCATTGATCCATACTTTTGTCACTAACATACAGCGTGCTCGTTACGAGCAAACGCTTATCGAAATGGCCTCCGCCTACGATGGTTATACATTTTTTCTACCGGCATTTCTGGACTTCCGCGGTCGAATCTACCGCAGTGGTATCTTGCATTTTCACGAGCGTGATCTTGCTCGAAGCCTCATTCTTATAGAAGATATAAGCATCTATGAGGATTAGAATCCTGAATTCTTTGATCATTATGTTCGTGCTTTTAAAACGGCTGCAGCCTACCATTACAGGTCTTTCACTTCTGATGAGTCTATGCCCAGCTATTGCATGACCTGAAAGGTACCGATCCTTTATTGAGCTCTGAGGGTACTCTTATTGATTTTGCAAAGGGTGCTAAACACCCCTTTCAGTTCTTGGCCAATCTAAGGGCTATTGTAGAGGTGGATAAGGTTAAAAAAAAGTCTCCTTTTACTCTTGACCAAATTCTTAGTTATCCTATTACCTCTGCGTCTGCATATAAAATTCTGAGTGATTTCTTGTTGGATGATACCTTGGCTAAGAGAACCAATCTAATCCCGATGGACGGGGATGATCGCATCCAAGATGTGTATAACCACATTGAAATTGAGTGAAAGTCCTTCATTGCTAGGGAAGGAAGTGTTCCTGAAGAGGTCTTCAAAGACATTACTCGTTCTTTAGTGAAAAGCATATTTATGCCCATTATCTATGGTCAAACTCAAATGAGGAAACGTAAGGTAACTCTTAGAGTCTCTTCCCAAGATAAGAGAGATCGAAAGAAGACTGAAAGTCTGGAATGCTAACGTCTCGCGTTTTAAACAGCACTACTATGGCTATTGTAATTATGTATGCGGCGAGAATCTTAGTTGGAATGCCCATCAAGAAAGGTGGGAGAGCTTTGAGAGAAAGCTCACTGGAAAGTCTTGTTTACACCATTCATGAGATATTTTATCAACAGAGCTTATTCAACAACGGCGGAAAGCAGACAAAAAGAAGCTTCCGTCTTATTGAATCATATGATTTCCCGGATTGACCGATCTAAATGCCAACACCCCCATCCAGGGCTAATCATAGCCTCTCATACCTTCAAAGAGCCAGACTGAGTTGATCAAAATCGCTAAAAGCGAAGTCTGGCTATCATGGATCTCTTACTCCGGGGTGCTTACCCTTACTTATCGGGTTCGAATTACGCTAAGTTCAATGTTTTATTTACAATGTTTACCTCCGGCGGGACACCTACCACCTTTGCGGCTGGTCGTGCTATCGCCTTTACTTATGAAGATGGAAAGTGAATTCCAAAGAGTGAGATATATGCTCTTTGAAATGAACGAATAATCGATTTGATCGAAAAATACGAAGGATCTTTGAGTCACAATCCGAGTCTTTTTGGAGACTAAATGAAAGGAGGCGCAGTACCTCTCTGCGGAAAAGATCCTTATCGAAAGCCTTATGAAAGGTTCGATATGAACGGATATCAAGCCAAGAAAGGCCCCCAGTTCTCCGATATCGGAAGCGTAATTATCCAACCGCACTGAAATCTGGTTCAACTAGGCTTAAACCCTTCCTGGTTGCCGATACCGAGACCGGTGAGGAGGATGTGACCAAAGTTCATTTTCCTTATGCTGCAGGTGTCTTGCTGGTTCGTCCCGGTGTGGTGATCGCTAAAGGTCGAATTGATACCTACTACAGCGAAGATTACACTTCTAAAGTCTTAAAATTGAAGAAAGGATAAGTGACTTACGGACTTTTTCTATAGGTTCATTTCAATTCTGAAGCAGAATCCTTCGATTCAAACTGTATACTTCCATAACTTCTCACGATTCGATGGAATTTTCTTGGCTAGCGTTACATCATTCCAATTTGAGGCTAAAACCTCTGGTGAGGAACCAAAAAATCTACGAGATAGCCGTCTATACAGGTAATGAAATGCCTGCATTAAGATTTAAAACTTGTCGTCTACTTTCAGGAAATGTTTGGAAAATATTCCGCATGAGAGACTCCTTGCCCTGGCAAGCTGGATGTCCTAGCTAAGAATCTATGCAAGGGAATTGGCGGGAAAGGCTCTATCGCCTATGACGAGGTAAGCCTTTAAAATCTTCTTATTAAGAAAAAAGAATCTTTTAAAAATCATTTTATTCATAATCAATTAAATACTTACTATCTTTGGGATCTGATCCTACACCGCTGCTCTTTAGTGGACCGACTCTATTACATAAGTTGATTCCTCATTTTTATCTCACATCATGAGATAGGTGTTTCTCCTATCATGACATACGTACGCAGTTATTATTGTATTGGCCCAAAACCTCGCAATTTCATCTTTACGGTGCTTCCTCTATATTCTATCAATTAGACCCTTTTTATCCATAGATTTGCTAGGCTTCTTCCAATTCTATGAAGTTGCTACAGCTGATAAAAATCGTTGTTTTATACGATGCATATGTAGAAAGCCTCTGGTATTTACTATATTTTTATTTCTTTTTTTATTTCTATAGTGGGGATAGTCGCACGTAATGACAGATCACGGCCATATTATTCAAAGCTTGTGGTAAGCGTTCTAGTGCTCGAAAATAATATTCCAAAGCTTTCGTATGTTCTCCATTACTTGTGTGGATAAGACCTATATTATAGAGTATATAACTTCGATCATAGGGATCAATTTATAGTCGCATAGCTTCATAATAATTATGTAAAGCTTCCGCATAATTTCCTTCCGATTGAGCTTACGGTCGTTATTCAATTCAAAGAATCTCCGTTCCAGAACCGTACATGAGATTTTCATCTCATACGGCTCCTCCCTTATGTGCATAATGAGAATAATGCATTGAATCAAAAAGATAAAAATATTCTCATTATGAACTGAGCAGAGCTAGTGTTTTTACAATAAATCTATAGCCAACCTTCCTGCAAGAGATCTTTTCTTAACATAAAACCTGTTAGGATTAGATAGAAATGATAAGAGAACCCCAACAATTTCTTTGTTTTCAACGCCTCCTAATTTCCGGGAATTAGTCACTTCAACAGCCTTCGATGGTTATACAGGTATCCACAGTACGAACGAGATGGATGCTTGTTGTCCCAACCATTCTTTCAATCCCGAGCCGGGGTAATTTAGAACAAAGTTTTCGTGTTGTTGATTCCTAGGTGTAGTGATTCTTCCCCTATGCTGCTTATTGGCACTAATACAATAGGATTGACCCGTATAACCTCTAGGTGTAACCTTCCGCTCAATACTAGAATCGATAAACGAAACATAGCATTTTAGGTGACATTAATCGGACAGAAGGAATTGTTCTATTTCCCTTCAATAAGCGTAGATTTTTTTCAATAACTTGGCGTGTCTTTCTCGTAAGACTGAGATAAATGACTAAATATGAAATAAAGAAATAAAAAACCAAGAATCAAATCGCACCATCTCTGTAATAGGTAAATGCCTATTTTTTGCTCTATACGAACTGGGAGGCTCGTGGACGGACCTATTACCCTACGCGTACGCGGACTGAAGGACAAAAAGAAACTCCTAAACCTCTGAGTTCTTCAGTAGATAGGCGATTCCTCGTCACGCCTAGAATATAGAATATAAATTGGCACCGGTTTTTTTATTGTTTATTGCTTTCACTGGCCTTCCCTGCCGAGGAGTTAGAACTAGGAGAGTCAGCCTACCCAGCCGCTATCAAGGATAGTTTTCTATAATGCTAGAATGTGAGGGAAAAAGGAAGACGCTTACATTCAGACTCGGTTTAAGCCCCTTTCACCTTCTTTGCTCGGGGAAAGCCTCTAAGTCCTCCCATAGAAGAGTAGACGAGAATGGCACTTGTGCCCAGAAGTCATTCAAACTAAAAGACCGTTCGCCAACTACTCTACTATTACTATTGATCACTCGTGAACCCAAAAAGAAAATGTCAAATTCAGGAAAAGCCGATTGGCGGCATCAGCCTCTTCAGTGACAGCTTATGATGAAGCGAAACTAAAAAAGCCTATTTCTTTAGCCTGCGAAATATTCATCTTCTAGTTTTCCACTCTGCTAGATCTATAGCGGGTAAAGCCCTTAAGCCCTTAGGGAGTCTCTTTTATTTCTCTGGGAAACCCTTTCCGGGCCTACAAAAAAACAGTGGTGGAGCGCCCACTTTCGGGGATCCGGGCAACCTGCCCCATATGATCTGCCTAAGCACTAAGAGAGACATCATGTGCGGGAGTGAACAATCAACCATGAGGCAAGGTACCCTTAAGGTAAGATACCGAAAGATCCGCTTCGCTAGTGAAAGGCGAGTGGTCTTATTCTACAGGCTGGGTATTACCCCTAATTTCTCCTCTAGGCTAGATACATACTCTTCTCCATATTTTTATAGGTAGGTCTGGGTAGGCCCCGACTATTTCAGTTTCACGTTCACATCCCGGATGATTTTACTTTATTAAGATAAGAGACGGATACTCTTAAGCCCTCAACCAAATGGGAAGAGCACAACTCCCTTTGGACATCATCTGCTCCGGCGAATTTTGATCATCTATGGCAACCAAAGTTATGGAAAAAGATCCAGCGAGGGCAGATCCTTTAGACGATTATAAGGGGGGTAGGTGATTTTAATAGGGGCATTTCTATCGAGTAGTCACTCATTCTGTACTGACTCGGAAATCAACCCGATTCCTCCACTCCTAGAAAGTGTGCTTGTGCTTTCGGGCGATGAATCTTGGCTTGGTTTTCCACTCTATTAAGAGGTTCCCATCGATAAATTCCTTTTGAATCGACAGATGAGATGAGAGTCGCACATTCAACTGAATGCAAGAAATCGTGTATATAAATAAGATGAGTTGAACTCTTACTGTGATCGTAACCGGTGCCGCTGTTCTTAGTCTCGAATCAGCCTTACCTTCTTCCTTTCCTGGCTTCTTGGTTGACTGAGAGATTCTTGATGACTCTAAGCCAGAAAAAAGCCCTTCGCTTTATGCCTTTCTAGTGCTAGTAGCAGTAGTAGTCTAAGCTCTTTCTTTGCAAGACAAGAATAAGGTGCGGCTTTTGTTGTGCTAGAATCAGCAGTGGGACTCGAGGTGAATCAGATAAATAGATCTACATTTCTTTAGTCTTTAGGAGATGATAATCATTTTGAAACTACTGGCACATCTTCCAACATAGCAACTTCACTTCTACGCAGGCATCAGGAAAGGGATTGCTATTCAACCAAGTTCCCGAGGCTTATCCGAAGGCATACCCAGATAAGGATAAGTAGAGTTGGTATTGAGTTCATGGAAGACTCCTAATAAAAGGTATGAAGTCTGATAGTGCTTTAACTCATCCCTCGATATAAAGAAGTTTAGAAGGCAAGAATGAGTTGCATTCGGGCCTCTAAAGCACGATGAAAGTGTCCTGCTGGACAAGAATACCTAAAAGACCAGTCAAGGCTTTCAACTGCGGAACTTACTTATGAATCTAACCTTTTTGATCAAATCCTTGCGATTCTTTCTGTGCGCCGGGGATAAACAAAGCTATAGGCGAGGTCTCAAACCTATTTACCCAGAAAGAAAATAGTAAACTGGGACTGTTGACCAACGACTGGGACTGGCTTTGCCTTCCCTATGCTAGCTTTTGTGCTCCCCTTTCCATGCAAAGTGAAATTTTGAATAAATATAAATGATATCTTAAATAAAGGGAATCCTATCTATAGCCTTAAGCTATAGTTCATTAATGCTTCTTCCAAGCAATCGAATCAGCTAAAGCCAAAATGCGATGGTAATGCCAGACTTGAGTCTCTATATTATGTATTCAATTATTATTCCTTTCAACATCTTTCCTCTCGGAAATAGACCCAATCAAAAGCCCTAAGTCGAAGCCTTGAGTAAAGAAACTGCTATCTGCTTTCTTCCCTGTTGGAAGAAGGCTATCTCGGCACGAGGCCTTCTAAATTGTATATTTGCTTGGGTCCACGATGACCAGATAGGCGAAGCGGTTCACCACTCTGCTTCCAGATTGATTTGAGTAGACTCACCTATGAATATTAATGAATAAATGAATGCCTCTTTCACAGCTAACCTCTTCATGCTGATATTTTATGTTTCGTCGATAGCATTTTATAGAGGGAAAAGGAGCACTGCAATACTATAGTTCTCGTCCTGCCTTCCCAACAGGACAGACAGGTTTGCGACTTTCGGAGTTTAGCAGCCGGCTTTGATCGTTCTATTACCGGCGTTGGATCTATACACAGATAGGTCGTCCTATCCCAGCATTCCGCTTCTTTAATATAGACCAACGATAGCCGCCGTCTTGTGGTCTCTAGGAGAGTGACGGCAGCGGCGATACCGCTTTCAGTCCTTTCTGTGAACCCCGCCCTGATTGATTATAACTAGAGGTGGTCTCGACCCTGACTGGACGAGAAAAGTCCAATAGGGGAGCTGCTTGTGGACCTAAGAGGGAGCCCCTTGTTGGGGTCATGAAAAGAATCCCTCTGCGCTCCTGTTAGATGCCGCTTGCCCCTTTCCACTCCTTAACCTCTGGGACAGGCAGTTTCACTCAAAGCTGCTGGAACGAGAGCTCTTTTATCTCCGATTCCTTTCCGCCGAACTACCTTTCCCTGAAAGAATAGCGGAACCGGGACTTCTTCATCTGAGCGTACTTCCATCAGCTTAAGGAAGTGCAGTTTCAGTAGAGTCGGTAAGCCCAGTTGTTGATGAATTAGACTTGTCCCCCGAATCCATGCCCGGGGCTAGCGCCAGTTCAGAGTAAGAGTCTTCCCCGTTATGTGAGCAATGCACGCTTCAAAGAAAGAGTACAAGATGAGAAAAGAATCCTGTAGCAAACGGGATGGATTCCACTTCCTTGCTTCCCTCTTATCTCTTGCCGATTCCGAACTCCAGGAGGAGAGTCGCTCAGCCGACTAAAGCTAAAAGCAGAGTTGGAGCTCAGTTGATCTTGAGAGATGCTGGCCCCCGTATTGGACAGAAAGAACCTTCTATAATGAAGAGTAGGATGTCCCTCTAGTCGAGTAAGAGAACTGAAAGTTTCAAGCCAGTCAAGTCCGTTAGTGGGGCTGTGAAACTCAATCTCCATCATCAAAGACAAGGAAATCAACTTCACTAGATGGTGAGCTACCTGATTCTTTCTTTCACCCTACTGGTGAGTCTTGCCCAGGGAACAATGCTTTACGGCGGGTCTCCATAAGCCTCGGAATAATGGCAGTGAGTTGCTCTCAATGACGAAGTCTCGAAACAGATTCCCAATTCCATCTCTCGAATAAGAGTATCAGCGGGTCAGACTCCTAATCTGGGAATTTAGGAATACCACTCCCTCATCTGAATACTTGGGAATACTGAATCAATTGGTGCTTAACCCGGCTTATCAATGTTCCAAAACCCCAATCGTTTGTTCGTCCCCAACTCGGAATGTTTATGAACCAATTAGGAATATTCCTACTCTGCCCTGGGAATATACACCAATTCACACTAATGTATAGATTGACCTCAATATCTAGGTTGAGTTGAAAAAAAGAGATCCCCCGTTGAGAATTCAATTATGCTCCCTGTCCCCCTTTTCACAGAAAATGGAGAGATGAATTGATATATTGATTGAATCCGTCGGGACTGACGGGGCACGAACGATATAACAAGAAGTGACGGAAGCACGAGACCAAGTCGAACGGCAGGATAACCTTCTCTTCTCTTGTCCTTAAAGGGAGTGAAGTGACCCAGGGGCACAAACGATAGGAATAGTGTATTCTCCTTTCAGTCACTTCTATCCTTACACGAGACGCAGACTGCGATTTTCTTACTTTTTTACTGCTGTCTTAGATCCGCCGGCTTTTGTCTTCCGTACGGAACGTAAAGAGAATTATAAAAATAGGGTCCTATGCTTCGTGCTTACGATTTAGTAAGGCAGTGGGCTCCGCTCTTTCCTTTACTTTACCGGAATCGGTGGTTCGCCTTGAGATTGATGTAGTGCAGTGTCGTCTTTGGAACTCCTAAGTTTACGGTACCGTAGGCTTTCCCACTTTGTGACACATTAGATTGATTCTGCCAGAGTGAGATCACACTACCATTTTCCTTTCCCACATTTGATCCTACTTTCAAAGTAGAGCAGAGAAATGTACCTGGAATGGAGAAAGGCGAAAATGCCACGTTCTATCAAACCAGAGTCTTTCACTCCTGGAAGTCCAGCCCTTCCATAGACAGTACGTACTTCTTAGTTCGGATATGCAAGGCGAACTGATGTACCAAAAACCGAGACCTCTTAGTTCGATACCATACATTATCGACCTTTGGTATGGACGTACGCTCCTAGTTCGGATGCTTCCTCTTGGTTCTGAAATAGCTCTAATATAGGATCCTATTTTATTCCCTCTTCCGAGAAGAAAGGATTTTGAAAAGAAGCTCTTTATTCGCCTAATACCAAGGTGTGGCGGATTCAGTCCCATGTCTCCAGGCAAGTCAAGACCAATGGTAGCAGATATCGAATTCCTTTCAGATCGGGAATACTAAGCGGATAGGAATCCATCTGTTTCGGATAATGAACCACGGATCCCATAACCATTCACCGATGCCTTACCCCTTGCTACTCCCCATAAAGACCATGAAAGCGGGAGAAAAGGAAGTAGGCTAGGTCGGGATCAATGTCCAGGTTCTAAACGAGTCAATAAGCTAAGAAAAGTGGGTCCATAATCTTCTCAGTGAGTTCTATTTTAAAAGCTTTCAACCGAAACTTTGTTTACTTCAACCAGATTGGGTGCTGGTTTGCGTAGTTTGGTTCATGATGGGGATATAGACGCTCCTAAAATATTGATGGAAGTAATATCCGCGGGTACCAAAAGGATAGGACGTTACATAGTTCTTGTAAGCTTGGGATTAGGTTGTACTGTCTGGTATACGTTGGAACCCCACTCTGTAGGTAATATACTCGATAGCAGTTTTTTTGCTCCTATGAACTTTGATTTTCACTTTTTAGATTTGGACCGTATGATTAAGTTGATAGAAAAGAAATACGTTTATCCGTCGTCCCTGAAGGAACTCATCCCATCAGTGCCTTCCGTCCCTGTATGATACACCATTCTAATCTTTCATTAGAGGTATACCTTTAGAGTATTTACTATCAGGTAATGAACGAAAGCTTCAGTCTGTATACTTAGGGATCATTATCTCTTTTGCTCTATCTACTGGTCTTGTCACTAGCTTTTATGGGTGGTCATAATAACCCTTTCTACATTAGACTATTGAGGATAGAAGGCTAGTAGAGTACCTTTTAAGTAGCCTTCTCAGGACTTCAATAATAGATTTATATAGTTATAGTAGAGCTAGTCTAGCACGAATTATGCTCACGAGCGGAAAGAGAGATTCACATCATGGATTTCGCGAGAAAGCAGTCTGCGGACTCCTTAGACAAGAGCATAAGCATAGATCAGGCCATTTCCCACCACCTCACGAGCCCAAGTAAACGAAAGTGTATGTGCACTAGCGGGTGCTGCGGAAAGCAAGAGATTCTCATTATAGCCATATCCCTTATGAAGGGTTTTAGGAGAGCCATAGGGGCCTATACAAGTTTCCATTAAGAAAGAATCTCCGATGCCACTTTGATAGATCCATCAAATATTCTTTGCACAAGCTTCTGTAAGCCTATCTTTTCCCCGACAACATACTCCAATTACATGTGTGAAGCATAGTGCCATTGTTTGTTGATTGATCGGAAAGGTCAGAACACATCGCTACTAATGCCGCTTTCACATAAGAAAGTGGAGGAGGTGCTACTTATTGACAAACTTTGGTCTATATACGCAATTCATGGTGAACTTAGACGAGGCGATCAAAGAGTTCCACCGGTGCTATGCCCTTTCTTTATGCTTGTTCTAAAGTATACCCCCAGTAGACCGGGACCGTCTGTCCTACTAATTAGTAGTGAAATGGTTCTTAGTTTTAGTTCAAGTAGGACAAGCTTAAGTCAGTCCGGTCAATCAATCAATCAAGCATTCCATCGAGCCTCTTTTATAAGGCAATTCTGTCTCGAATCGTAGGGGATACAAGGTGACGCGCTGGGTAGCGCAGCGCATCTGTTTCGGGTACATAGGCTACGAGGGCCGGCCACCCAACCCAGCAGGCCGTCCATAGGTTCGAATCCTGCCACCTTTCTTGTGGATCATCCAGTGGTTACCGGATGATGGGAATCAAAAAGCATCAATTAAGAAATGCTACGACTCTTTCTTTCACTCTATCATAAACAGATCTTCCCCTCCACACCAATCACGAGTTTTTCTCTATTCCTCTCGTATATCGTCGTAACGCCCTTAATGCTAGGTTTTGAAAAAGACTTTTCATGTCATTCCCATTTAGGTCCGATTCGGATCCCTCCGTTGTTTCCTTTTCCTTCCGCACCTTTTCCTCGAAATGAGAAAGAAGATGGTACACTTGAATTGTATTATTTAAGTGCTTATTGCTTGCCAAAAATCCTACTTCTACAATTGGTAGGTCACCGGGTTATTCAAATAAGTCGTGTTTTCCGTGGTTTTCCCATGTTACAACTTCCGTACCAATTCGGTCGATCCGGAATGGATCGGTTAAACATTCCATTAGGGAGCCTGGTCTTGACTCTTCTGTGTGGTATTCATTCTCGTTCGGCTCTTGGAATCACATCCAGCAGTGGTTGGAACAGCTCGAAAAATTTAACCACTTCACCTACTTCATTGCCCCCAACCGTTTCTCGTACCTCTATTGAAACAGAATGGTTTCATGTTCTTTCATCGATTGGTTATTCCTCTCCGTTCGTATCTCTTTTTCCAATTATTAGTTCACACTCGATTAGTTCACAAGATTGAATGGCCAATTCTCCTCCGAACCCTCGATTCGATTGTTTTCCAAGAATGTTGAGCCGGGTATGTAAGCGGGAGGAACTTCAATAAAATAAGAAGGGCTTTCGGTTTTTTGCACCCCGTTTTGGCTATTTCAAAATGAAATATATAAAGCTTTAGATCTTATTTTTTAGAAGAAAGATTCTATTAGATATATGTCCAATCTCTAGTGGTGGTGGGACCAACCAAGATGTATGTCGTCCGACCCGACCTCAGACTCTTTATTCCCGACCTATTTGACTCTCTGGCCGCAGTTATTTAGGTGGTATTCCGAAATTGAAGAGATCGAATTCCTCCCAGGAACACACGAAACAAAGATATGAACTGGGTAAATATAAATGGAAAAAAGATGTTTCCAATTCATCAAAATGAGAAGCTTTTTCTACATCCATATGATCTACTAAAGTAGATCGGTATTGACCATATAATAAAAGCAGATCTTGGTCCATGGAGTCCCAAGAAGGTAAGAACTCCAACCTGTCCGATGCTTCTTCGGCCAAATACGATATACAAGTGGGACCTGCACTATGAGCAAGCTGTGCGAAAAACCGCTTCTTTTTTCCGGTTAAGAAACTACTTGGGCGAAATAGGGTTCTACCGGGAAACCATGGATTTTTGAGTTTTCGCCATTGGTTACTGGTTGAGCCACTGGAATGGAATGAGATAAGAATCTCTGGAGATCTTTCCTCTCCACTTACTCGTAACAGGCTTTTCTTCTGTAGAATACTTCTTCCGAATGGCATAATTTTCCTATTTTTTCCTCGATCTTCAAACTGACTCCTCCTACTCCTCCTTCTCCTTTAGGATCCTCGTTGGTTACATATTACATAACATTCTCGGCCGCTTAAGCTTAAGATACTTACTATCTCTCTCTATCTATCTTTAGACGCAATATCTTTATTTCAAATAAAAAGAAGAGTGACTACTGATTTCTGCTCGTAGTTCCTCTCTAGTTAGTGTACTCGTGGTACTCGGTAGTGCGCTCGTGATACAGTACTCGCGCAACAGCGCTTACAGCAGCTCGTAGCAATTGTATGCACGGGAGTGAGGATAGATGGGGCAAGCACAAATGATGGTAATGGCAGAACAACAAAATGATTTCATTACAGCGGAGGAAGGCTCACTTAATAAGGTGACTGCCCTGCCAACGGAGATCTGCTTGTCTTGTGGAACATAAAAGTCAGTGAAAAGAAAGGATGCCGGTTTCTAGTTTAGCCTATACAGAGATGGGTAAAAAGGACCTTAAAGGAAGCTTGCTTAATCGTCCACTTGTCATTCCTCAGACAAGACAATCGATCCCTACTATCAAATCTGGAATTTCACTATACCATCTCGAAGACCATCGAATGCCCCTTTAGCCCGGGATTAGAGTAATAGCCCTTGGTTCAATCCTTTCGTTCTAGGTAGTCCCTTTATAAGTTCTCGTCCTCCTCCTCTGTAACTGAAGCAGCCAGCTAAGGAGCCTTGACCAGGATATGGTGATATTCAAAGTTGGGAAATGCTTATGTCTGCAGTCTTTCTTTCTGCTTCCGTACTTTCCACTGCTTTGCTTCTTCCTAGGGATGAGGTCTCGCTAATCCCCCTTCCTAACAGCTTTCCTGGAAGAATAGGCGCTTAGGCTTTTTTGCTAGGTGATTCAAAATAAAAAGTACTTACCCATTGGTCAACTGTAAGAGTTCCCATACCTGGTTCAGTATGGAAACTTGACAGAGAAGCTTGATGTTTAGTACTAATCGCCCCTCCGCATGAGACCCTTTCACAAGGGAGACATGCTGGATCTGGATCCTTATCTCTAATAATTCCAGGATTCCACCCTGGACCTTTTCCTTCCGTCCAATCGAACATCCTCCAATACAAGGTTTAACTTGACTGTTCAATCTTGTTCTAACTTCCTCTTGTAAGAAGAACATACGACCGGAGGGTCAAATAAGGTCTCGAGTGAGGGATCGTACTCCAGGAATAGGTATTTATGGTACCAATGAAGGTCTTTCAAATACTGCCCCTCCCGATAAAGGGTGTATTCCATATTTACCCTCTCCCCTTCAACCATCAGATCATCAGGAGGAAGGACAAGTTGTTGAGGCTTGAATTCCTCCCTGATCTGGTGAAGGATGAAGCCTTGAGAGTAAGGACTTAGGGGAAGCCCTCGTCCATAAAACCACTCTCTAGGTTGCTTCATCGGATCACCTTTACCGGCCGGGCCGATGGTTTAGACGCCATCGCCCGAATCCGCTTAAACCGTCTGGACAGTTTATTAGAATCGGAACGAGACATTGTCCGGTACCCTGCCCCCGCAAATCGGTATAATACTGATTGCGACATATTATACTGAAAAGCAAGGGCGATGAGGTTATTCGCAGCTAAAACAGCACGGGCAGAAACCGGTGACAGATTGACCTGTACCTGTTTCACCCGGAACTGCTTAGCAAATTAGAGAGCACCAGTCTTAGAGACCAAACTTTTAGCCTCTTAGATTTGGACTCCGATTTGATTTCATAAGCGAAGATACTCATCAGCCACCGCTTTATCGGCAATGACAATGTCATCACCAAGCAAAGCATACCGATGAAATGGTCTGGTACGATGTGGATTAGCCTTGTCTGCTGCTAACCATACCAGAAAATGGTGGGTTAGAGAGAACAACGCCCAAGAGCCATAGTAGCCCAATGGTTGACCAGTCCTGAATACCACTTGTGAAATCCTCTTTGTGAAAGGAGTTCCTTTATCTTCTATCTTCTTTCTACTTGTTAAGGCCTATCCTTTGACTTATTTCTGTTTCGAAATTCATTCATGTAGTTAGCATTTCCAAACCCTTTCAATTTCTTATTTGACTATGTTCAATATTTGATAATTTGAAAGCTCTAGTTCTGTAGCAATTGGAAAGTAAAATGTGGTTGTTTATGTTAGTAATGAATAAATATTTTTGATTCTATTGTTTTTCGCATAAAGTCGGATTTTCATTTCAATCCAACAATCAGGATGGATCTAAATACATACCATCTGCCCTTTGGCCGAGTTGGAATTGCATTTTGAGGGGGATTTTACATTGACATGAGTAAGTGGGAATTCAGAATAGAAATTCCTGATGCCTACCGGAAAGCTAAGTAGGGGCTGAGCTAGACAAGCAACTGTCAGCCCTCCAAACAAATAGGCAGGGGAGAGATCCTTACCAATACATTCTAGATCCGGCTTAAAAGACAAAGCAAAAAGCATCTCTGAGATTATTAGATTTCTACAAATACAGATATCGATTCTGTGAGCTAGCCCGCTACAGATGATTGCTGCCTTGCACTTCCAACCGGAAGATAAGATGCCAGGGTTCAAAAAACCGAAAATTTGAACAGATCTGCTTAAATAAAAAAGCCGATTTGAGATCGTTTATCCAGGAAAGGCAACATCTATCGCAAACCTTAAACTCGTGATTGAACTAAATATAAATAAAGGAGGCCCTGAATAAAAGAAGGTTTTTCTCACTACACGAGTAAGAAGTGACTAGCCGCCTATTCTATATCTATAAATAGAGACGGATTTCGCCTGCCACTCTACCGAGCTAACCAGAGCAGATGAGCATCTCTTTCAAGAAAGGATTTCACAAGTGATGAAACGGGGAATCGACCCACTTTTGAAGATGATTTGTGGACGGATGGCCAATAGCCAATGCCGTTACCAATTCAACCGATTGAGAGAGAGAGGCCCATGCTTTCCTTAGTTTTTATTTCGAGAGGTATGAAAGACATGAAAATGGATGAATGTGAACGTCCCGCAGGAATTACCTTTTTTTTTTATGTGATGCTTCTTATTTATAGTTATTCAAATACCAAGTTATCAATCCTATTTTCGATTCTTTGAACTTGGCTTCTTACTATTGAAAAGAGGCCAGACGAAGTAACTAAAGCCCAATGCAGGTTGAACTCTCTTGAATCTAAGCCTCACTACCCTCTTAGAGCGTTACAAGGAATTTTTGGCCTAATGACAAGAGTTTCAAGTATGGGTTCAACCATAGGTGAAAGATAGCCTACACAAGCTAGGCCTAACTCAAGGTAATGGGCCAAACCAAACAAATTGGATCTTATTGTATGACAAAACCACAGATTGGGCTTAATATTCAAGGCCCAGAAAAGATGGGTTGAATCCAGAAAGCCTTACCGCTCTTATTCCGCAGCCTTTAGCACATAGCAGTCGACGCAGAATAAAATGATAAACTCATTCTTTAGTCTCCCTACAAAATAGTAAAACTTCCTTCCTGTGATGTTAGTATTCGTATTACATACACTGATGTAAGTGGAATCAATCACCTAAATGACATGATTCAACTGCCAGTGAGATTAGGAGCTTCCTGAGAAGAGTAAGTTGAATCATCCAATTCGCGCTCGCTCTAAAAAATAGACTATCCACAGTATAAATAGAGAATCAACAAGAACTGCCTTTTGCCAGAAAACTATTCTTTCGATAATAAATAAATCCTTACACTCAAAGAGATTTATAAAACAAACAATGGCTGGCTACACCAACTTTTCTCTGAAATAGAGAAAGCCTTCTAAGGTTCTGGAAAAAACTTCCAACAGACACTCCACTCAGGGAAGCAGAGCTCAGGCTCAAAGCCCTACGGGAAGAGCAGAACTCTCTTGTGAGAGAAATGACATGAAAACACCGAGGTAACGGAAGTGAAGGCAACTCAACAGGAGATAATAATAATAATTAGTTTCTTTTAGCCAATTGTTAGTTATATTTGAAATGTAGTGCCTGTTCTGTAAGCGGATCTCCCTTTGTTCTTTTTTATAAAAAATAGATTAAATCATTTATAAAATGTTTATATAAACCCCTTTGAATCAATATTCATTGGAGGACTTGGTAGTGTCGTAAATAGTGTACAATCAGAGTTTCCTGCTGTTCGCCTATCTACTCTGGTTGAGCATCTTGATTCCCTCATTAGAACGCATGCTCGTTTGATGAAAGATCGCAGGTGTGGCTCCTTCCTATGGTCTCTACTGCCAACTCGTTTCACTCCAGTTTCCCGTAGCAACTACAGCAAGCTGACTAGCTCGCTTACTTTACTTTCACTCAACAGCCTAGCTCTAACAAGCCAACTCCGTTCCTAGTTTCGCTACCCTGCTTTAGCCTCCCCCCTTATAACGAGCAAGTAAGTATACTAGCTGAGCTAGCCGCATTCCTAGTTACTACTTAGTAGCCTTATTTCACTTACAGCTATCTAAGACATTAAGGGGCTGTGTAACTGCTGTTAGAACGCTTCGTTACGGATGTCGAAAAGTGAAGATTGGTTCTGTGCCAGGTCATGGTGATATGCTGGATTGGATAAAGGGTTGTTTCGTCGATAGCATTATCTGATGTGGGATGCGTAGTAGCTGTTGTCACAGTAGGGGTCCCTAAGGCGGGAATTTTCCTAAAGTAGCCATAGCGTTGATTGCTCTCCTTGTTCTATTGTATGGGCGAATTATCTTAACGAAAGCCTCCCTCGTGTGAGGGTTGTCATAACTTGTGTCTATCCGCTGTGAAATGACTTCACTTAATAGAGTCCTAAGGGCAGTCTCTTTGAGAAGGGGCCATATTAGTTTTGATTAGCTGTCCCAGGGAAAAGATAAATAAAAGTACAAATACTAATCTTTCTTGAGTTAGACCTCACCTAAGATGGACTCAGAGGCCAAGAGTTCCGACCGACTATCGAATCAAAGAAGCGCGAGCTCTACTGTATCTACTTGCCCGATCATAGCTCTCTTATGGCCCCCATTCGAGTAGGGCAAAAGAGGACAAGCGGAGGAGAAGAGCTAGCCCGGTGACGAGGAGTCTGAATCCCAGTCTAATCGAATAAAGGCGCTAGCCAGTGTATTATAAGATAAGGGAAGATGAAGAGAATGAAGCGGGAAGGACAATATAGACGGATTCCCTTTCTATTTTCCTCACATAGGATTCTGCGGGAAAAGAAACAAAAACAAGCCCTTTCACTACTTACATAAATATATGATCTATCCGCTCATGCAAGCATTAAGAAGAGGATGTTTATTCGTAACTGAGCTACTAGAGAGTTATAAAAGAAAGGGAGGGTCTCGCATCTTGGTGATCCTTAGCTGCTGACTTCGCCGCTAGAGTATCCGAACTAGTTGAGCACTCCGCCCGACTCCCCTATTGGAACACAATCAGGACCTTGCCTAGGGGCAGGTTTGAAGAGCAGAGAAGGGAATGAATTTATCAAAACGCTTTCCATGGGAGCTTGTAATACATTTTTTCGATCTAACGGGAGGGACCGGTTCTACAATAAAATGATCTTTACTAAACTTGGTCTTCTCCCTTAAATGCCTGAAGCTAATCCAATGCTTGAGTCGGAGGAGGCTTCTTTCCTCTGGTTCAATGTAAAGCTTTCCGCTACTGATACAGCAACGGACAGTTGACACAGATGCGAGAGGAGAGACAAGACCTGATCGTAGCACCGCTAGTAACTGGAATCATTCTAATTAGAATCATTTCATATATAAATCTCTCCTTGATAGAAGGATATCCGTCTTTTATAAAGATTTCCTAATGAACCAACTATCAGCCCTTAATCAAGAGAGAGAGCCTACCTCACCAAGAGGGAATATGTAATATTGTATGTCAATTTAGCAAACCAATGCCTTACTTAAGCCACTCAGCCATCCTTTCTTTCTTTTACTTCACTTCCCCGTGGGTCACTCTATTTTCACTGAATGACAGGGTCTCCTTCCACACTTCAGCTTTCAATTCGCGACCGAATAAGGGGATGTCCTTTCTATTCGAATAAAACTGAGCCAAGTATGAAGGTAAGCAAGTGGATTGCTTGGGAATTTCCTTCCATTGGCTGGTTCAAATTCAATACGGATGGTGCTTCCTCTATATTCTATCAATTAGACCCTTTTCTTGCATGGTGCTGCAACGGGACATTCTGGTAAGTCGGGTGCTGGTGGCCTTCTCCGAGACTGTTCAGGAACATGGATCTATGGGTATACCTGCAAAATAGCTTTCTCTACGAGCCTACAAGCTTCACTTTGGTTTAGCTTCCAACTAAGGCTAAGGGAGTTGTTTCCCCGGGATTGAGTGAACGAGCTCATAGCCCTCCACCCGTAGCCCACAAAAGCGCTAATTTATATCAAAAATACCGGGAAAACGTGAATCTATCCCGAACATTTCCTAAAATACTGGATAAACTGACTCAGATCGGTCTCCCTCAATCGAGAGGCTCGCTTGCTTCACTTCAACTTCATAGAAGAGGGAAGGAGCTATGCATAGGGCGGTGGAGATGGAATGAATGCATTGGCAGTTCGGTCTGATCCGTCTTATTCGTATATCTGGATATTTGCCTTAACGGAATCATTAGAAGGCTTTGGGCGGGGAAACCCAACTGCAAGACCAGAGGCTACTGAAAGGAAGATACTATCTCTTCTTGAGCTTCCGATTGACATACCGAGATTGATTCAATGAAAGTCCCTAGCGCAGGTTAGACCTAATCCTATGTTGACTTTTCTTTTCATTCAAATAAGCTTCCTGATGAAACTTTGATCCTGGCAATTTACTACTATTGAATGAGAATAACAAGAAGGAAGGATTTCTTAAACCGAAGTCTTAGCTCTGTTAGAGCTGAAATAACTCAATATCACGTAATGAAACTGTGCTTGAAAGCGTTCAGTTGTGGCCAATAAATAGGATAGGTTCTATTTCCAGGAAAGCTAGTCTTCTTTTTGATAGTAAGAGAGAGAAAGAGCTTATTTCGATAGAGGAAAGGAACGGAGTCAGCTGTCCCCTTATAATGGTAACATCGCTTAATCCGCTTCGGAAGATAGTGCATCTGTCTTTGCTCTCAGGCATGCATCAAAGGTAAGCTGGATCTCTAGGTGGCTGACCAGGAGAAGGACTAGCTTATAAATTCACTTTCACAAAGACATTATCCACTCCATCCGACTAGTTCCGGGTTCGAATCCCGGGCAACCCACTGTCATACCGAAATTCTATGGATATAATGATTTTTTTATTTTTGCAATCCACTTTATTCGTTGGAATAGATCTAGATAGATATTGGTTGACACGAGCATATAAGTCATGTTATACTGTTTAATAACAAGCCTTCCATTTTCTATTTTTTATATCAAACCATGACTGAGAGACGCGAAAGCGAAAGCCTATGGGGTCGTTTCTGTAACTGGATAACCAGCACTGAAAACCGTCTTTACATTGGATGGTTTGGTGTTTCCTACTTTATTGACCGCAACTTCTGTATTTATTATTGCCTTCATTGCTGCTCCTCCAGTATATATTGATGGTATTCGTGAACCGATCTCTACTTTATGGAAACAATATTATCTCAGGTGCCATTATTCCGACTTCTGCAGCTATAGGTTTACACTTTTACCCAATATGGGAAGCGGCATCCGTTGATGAATGGTTATACAACGGCGGTCCTTATGAACTTCTTGTTATACACTTCTGACTTGGTGTAGCTTGTTACATGGGTCGTGAGTGGGAACTTAGTTTCCGTCTGGGTATGCGCCCTTGGATTGCTGTTGCATACTAAGCTCCTGTTGCAGCTGCTACCGCAGTTTGATTGATCTACCCAATCGGCTTTTCTGATGGTATGCCTCTAGGAATCTCTGGTACTTTCAATTTCATGATTGTATTCCAGGCTGAGCACAACATCCTTATGCACCCATTTCATATGTTAGGCGTAGCTGGTGTATTCGGCGGCTCCCTATTTAGTGCTATGCATGGTTCCTTGGTCACTTCTAGTTTGATCAGGGAAACCGCAGAAAATGAATCTGCTAACGTCGGTCAAGAGGAAGAAACTTATAATATCGTAGATGCTCATAATTCTTTTTATATCTTCCGTTTCAACAACTCTCGTTCGTTACACTTATTCTTAGCTGCTTGGCCTGTAGTGGGTATCTGGTTCACTGCTTTAGGTATCAGCACTACGGAAATGGTTGAAATTGAAACCAATCCGTAGTTGATAGCCAAGGCCGCGTAATTCAGACTTGGGCTGATATCATTCACTGTGCTAACCTTGGTATGGAAGTGATTCATGAACGTAATGCTCATAACTTCCCTCTAGACCTAGCTGCTATCGTACTCCCCTAGTGCTTCCATCCAGCCGCTTCACTAATGTGAATAGGTTATACAGAAGGGTGGGTTGGTTATATACTCTTATGCGCGTTCCTTCTTCGAACCTTTTGGTATGTATTGCCCCCTAACTAAAGATCAGATCTACCAGACAATAAACTCAATTCCGCACTGCTGCTGAGTCGTCGGACTTATCCACCAAGGGATTCGTGGAATTTATGTGGATTGCGTTGGGGGAAATCTACCAAAGCTAGGCAGATAGATAGACTCCTTTCCCGCTGCTAAGGGAAAGCAAGAAAAAAAGGATTTTTTTGAACCAGCGCCCTATTTTGGGTATGCAGGTACTAAGAGTCCTCTCACTACCAACCAGCAGACATCATCTGGCTGGGTCTTGCCGGTATCAACAACGAGGAAGAAATAACAAAATGGAAACAGCAACTCACTATGGCTCTTGGCCCAGACAACGTCCTAGGCGTAGGGGAGATCGGAGCAACAGGGAACGCCTAGACGACGTTTCACCGCTTCTCAATTTGGGCTGCAGTAAGTAGATCGAGAGGTCGTTCCGCCCCTTGTCCCCGAATAAGGGGAATTTGTTCTCAAAAAAGATTGCTCCAATCTGACCTAGCTGGCGAGCGATCCCAGTTCGCGACAGAGAACAAGACAGCAAGCGAGCGTACCTTTGTTCGCTTCTTCTCCACCAAGCACGGAAGTTTAAGGATAACTGTAGGTCGGTGGCTACCTAAGGAAACTCCGATTCGATCCGTCCCCCGGCTGGGAGGCATCTACCTCATCCCGATCACAAGGAGAGGTTCACTATGATGGGGGGTACTTTTCTTTTTTTGGAAAAAATGAAATGAATAGGGGACCATCCTTTTGTTGCGGCATGCTCCTCATATTTACGGATTCGCAGGGGGCCTCAGGCCCTACTTAGTTGACTGACAATGACAAAGGCTTGCGAAACTAAGTAGCGCCCTTTCCTTTTTGTTTGAAGAACCCATTCTCATTATCTTTCATAAGTCAAGTAGGCAACCCTATAGGTCCTTAGTAGCGTTGATAAATAAGAAAGAGCCGGTGAAAAGAAAGCGAATCTTTTTACCTTTTTTATCTTCTTTCTATTATATTATCTAAAAAAATAGAAATACTAAATAAATAGATTATGAATTCTATTCTAGGCTAGCTTGACAAGCAACCCTTCCTCTTGATCTGAGGTGCGAAGATAAATATCTTTTTTTTTAGGACTTCCACTTATCGATCCGGCCCCAGAAAAGTGACCGGCCAGGGCCCTATTGATAAAGAAAGGGTTTATGAGCCCTAGCCCTGTAAGCCCACACCTGTGTAGAGTAGATCGTTCAACACCTGCGGCACAAACCCATTTTTGACCTATTGGTCCTAGTATCATAGGCGACCGAACGGCCGCCCCCTAATTACTAGACCAACCTGCTATAATAATTCCATAAACACCTAGCGAAGATATGGCAAACAAATAAAGTAGCCCTATGTTCGGATCTGACAATACCATACCATAATCAAAAGGTACAACGGCCCGAGCGACCAGACTTAACATAAATGTAGCCACTGGAGCCATTCTAAAAAGGGAGAAATTAGCACTACTTGGTGAAATAGGTTCTTTTATAATCAATTTCAAACCATCTGCTAGAGGTTGTAACAATCCAAATGATCCCACTACATCAGGACCCTTTCGACGTTGCACAAAAGCCATTACTTTACGTTCAGCTAGCACTAAAAAGGCTACTCCTAGTAGAAGTGGTAGAATTATTCCAAGTATTTCAGCTGGAACAGCTATGTACATTTTTTATTTTCTATTCGCTCATGATCTGGTCTGGTCGACCCAATCATGATATTGAAGGATGGGACCTTTTCTCGAAAGACTCCGGATCCCGATAAGAATTGAAGATGGTGCAACATCGAATCCTGTTACGTTACTTCGAATGGCCCGCCTCACTTGCTTTCTTTACTGCATAAGGGCATAAACGAAGTGAAGGGATTTCTGTCTAACTAGTGTCTGAGAGTAAGCAAGCTACCTTCATCTTCATTTCACAGATTTGTGGTAGAGTCAATAACATGCTCTGGGTCGGGAATCTTTGCTCTTCTCTTTTGCATTTCCGCTGCCTGCGTTCTTTTTCGTGTCCGTCCGTATCGCAAAGCTGGTCGACGCCAGCTGTAATGGTTTCAAATAGGCCTAATCAAGCTTTTTTCGATAAAGCAAACGTCGGTCAGATTCACCCTTTGAATTAGCCCGATCTTACAAGATCGATCGGGCGGGCTGGTTGGGAAGGGGTGATTAGCGGAGAAAAGAATTGCTGAGAGATAGATTCTACTATTTGGCCAGGACGAATGAGTGGCCGTTTTGTCTTTTTTTTGCATAAATAAAAAGCAGCCGGCCGGTGTTATTTATATATATATTTAGAATCCAGTGCATTTATTCCGACCTTTTTTGAAAAGCGCTGAAAGCGAGTAGATGAAAGAAGATAATTTATTGGTCCAAGCTATACCACACTTTTTCCTTATGACTCACTTAGAACTCCTTTTCTTTTCGACAACAGATGCGGATCGGATTCAATAGCTGCTGCCGACTCTCCCGCTAAAAGAAAAGACTCGGGCTATCCATCGATAAGGAAAAATCCACCTCCTCACTACTGGGGATACCGATAGTAGTAGGGGAGAAAGAGAAAGACAACGAAGTGGGATTCTTTTTTTGTTATTAAAAGAGGAACTCAAAGTCTAGTTTGACTTCAGCCATGGTGGACAGGAGAAGCAAAGAAGAGTGAAGGCGAAGTGCACCTGAGCTAGAAGCATTACACCACCTAGCAACGCTTGAGGAACAAAGAATATGAGAACTTGACTAACATGATGGTATCTCGGTGTGGAAGAGCTGGTCCTCGATATGGAAAGGTGGGCCGACCTTCGAGCCTGCCTTGAAGATGAACCAGACACCATCAACACTCGTGGTTCACGTCTTTCGAAGAACTATCGCTCTGGCGAATTCCAAGTAAGATACGAATGAATCCTAGGGCACAATGGAATGAGAAGGCTTGGAACTATACTGATTTGCAGTAATGCAAAAAATAGAATAAAGAATAGGATTTGGTGGTACTTGAATTGATACTCATCATGCGAATTGGAGAGCATGCCCCTAAGGGTACTCCTTTATTAGAAGTGATTTCAAGATGTCAACATCCATTTTTGATTCAACAGCGGAAAAACATCAAACATCTCATGCTTCACTCATCCTAATGTGAAGGTATGATCATCCTAGTGGTTACTAAAATAAAGCTAGATCACAAGGTTCATCTGCAGAGATTTTCTAAAGATACAAATATAAAGGAAAATGCGTAGGATGCCCGCTAAGGTATTTCCATTCCTGGCGATTAGCCGAGTTGGAAGACCAGAAAAAGCTGAATAGTTTTTGCGGGTCAAATCGTTTAAAGCAAAGATTCCGTTGGTGTTCCATAAGCCCTATTCAGTCCTATTTTATTCACTCTTAATAACCTACCTACCATACCAAGGGAATAAGGTAAATCCAGTTTGATCGACCTTACCAAGAAAATAAAAAAGTATTTCCTCTCCTTATCAGTCGAGTCTAGTATCTTCTCCCCTCTCCTTCTCTCCTTTCAGTCGAGTTATTTAAACCTCTACAACACAACGCGGAAAACTGCTTTTGCCCTACTTTGGAGCCCCGGAAGCGGGGGGAAAGCAGCTACTTGAAGTTTAAGAAAAGGTTTCGCCCCGCAGTGAAACTTCTAAAGCTTATTAGCACAGAAAAAAGGCTTTGAATACCCTAGTTTATAAGGGAATCACCAATCCCTCTTTAAGCTATCGTTATAAACTACATTCATCAGTTGTCCAAGGAGGCAAACATGGAATGGAGATAGAAAGATTCAGTGGGTCTATCCGCAACTATAGTTGAGTTGAGTTGGTTGATTCAATCCCCCAACCAGAGGGTCGCTTAGCAAAGTGCAAAAAGAAAAGGAATCGAAAGCGAAAGTATGAATATCATAAAGCAGCAGCTGCTCCCCTAGCCTTATAAAGAGCTAGTCCCGAAGTAGCAACAGAGCTCTTCTTCCCTATTAGTCTATTCACTATGGATGCTACTAACTAGCAATGTATATAGGTAAGCTACTAACCTTATGGATGATATCTACTCTTTGCTGTATAAGTCTTTCTCATTCCTCTTCTCTTAATAAGCCTAGCAGCTTTCTTTTCTTCACTGGGAAATATCCATAGGAATAAGAAGATCTGAAAATCCCTCTACAACGGGAAAGCCACGGAAAAGCCGTTTCACCACCGAAGCCTTAGGCCAATGGGAAATGCCAGAGTAGAAGGGCGAAAGCTCCACTTCAGGGACTACGATACAAAACTTTCTTTCTTCCAAGACCCCTTTCTTATGATGAAAGCAGGGAATCGTATTCCTCATTCAATAGAGTGATCTACGGCTTGATAGAGGAAATGCAAGACCTGAGAGTTCAAGTTCAATCCCATCACTTCATGCCAGTCTTGATCTTACCTCGATTCCGACAGAGACAATCCCGTATTCGCCGGCAGACAAGGAAAGTTTTGATGCAAGGAAAGGAAGTACAGATTCAAACTAAGATTCCGGATAAGTCTAGATTGAATCCTCCTCTCCTCCTAACTTGACTGATAGCTTGAAGCTAGAGGGCTAAGTGAACTATGAATTAGTTGAATGAACAATAGGCTAATAGGTCCACTGCACACTTACTCTCTCAATCTTGACTCCCTCGGTGCACACTGATTGAAGATAAGAGAGCGGTCCGTAGGATCCGTAGGAGATGACTTACAGCCACAACGGAATTACAAAGCGGATAGCTCATTTCCTTTCCTCAGCTCATAGAAATGAACTGGCGGTTAGAATAAGACTGATTGATTCGTCTTCTTCGGGCAAGTACCAAGACAGAGATGATATTGACCGTTGATTCTACGCACAGTTTCATTCCCCCTCTTATTCATCTCTCTGAGTCTTAGATTATCTGTGCTGTGTCACTTTTTTCGAAAAAGGATGGACCCTACTGAAGGAATTCTGTCTTTATTCACTAGTCATCTCGTATCTTAGCTGAACGGTTATCGGCTTCGCGAGACCATTCCTAAGACAGGATATTCTAATTGGAAATGTGCTGACTCCTTTTCTTACACAGCTGATCTTGGACTTGCAAGACTGATTGCAACCGGTCTTCCTGATTAGCTATTCTTCCTTGCTCTAAGCTTTGTACGCTCATGAGTAGCACTAGATCTTACTTCTATAACATTGTGAAATCACTTTATATTCATTAGAGTCAAAGCTGTGCGCTTTGTCAAGGCTATGGTCATGTTCTTTATGAAGTTTGCCCTAGGAGCTTTATATGATCATGTCTGAGGTTCCTTGGATCATTCCATTCTCTCACAGTTCGTCGATGGGATCCCGATTGCAAGCCGTCGTTGGACACTCTGATTTGACTTGGATCCGGTTCCCCGAATGGAATCTTCTGTCTTAGAATGACGATGTTCTCAACATCTTTGCATCATGTATGGGTACTCAGGTTTGAATAGATAGAAAGTATCACTACCCGTGGGCGCTTTTATAAGGTTTGTATAGGGCTATAAGTAGGCCCTTTGCTATTGCTATGCTATAAGGGCTGCTCGCCTTTCTACGGCTTGGCTTCGCTATTGCTCCTATGTAGTGGTCGACCTAAAAAGTGGTATTCCTGCCATACCAGAATGCCTATTATCTAGTGCTAGAAGCTTCGCCAGAAGCAAGCAAGATGAGGGTGCTCTGCTTCGTAGACAAGGCTCGTTCCGTACTTGACTTACGAGCTCGTGTAGTACTCGCCCCTATCTCTAAAGGGGCTTATGCACTCCACTCGCTGTCTACTAAACGAGCGTTGGAGCGAGCGAGCGAAGCCTTGCTTCCCCCTCACCCTACTCTTTTCTTTTCGCTTAAGCTCCCCCGATTAATTTTTTGAATACCCGAGAACCATAATCTTTCCTAGAAACAGCTTCTACGACGATAGGCATAAAGGCATGATTCGTTCCACAAATCTCACTGCACTGACCATAGTAAACTCCTTCTCGTTGTACCGAAATAGAGGTCTGATTTAAACGACCAGGTACAGCATCACATTTGACACCTAAGGAAGGTACAGCCCAACTATGAGGTACATCAGCAGATGTTACAATAATACGTAAATGAGTTTTGGCTGGTACAACCACTCTATTGTCCACTTCTAATAAACGTGATTGACCCAATTCTGGATCATCTTCTGGAATCGTATAACTGTCAAAAGTGAGAGACTGTTCATCGGAACTGTTATAGTCCGAATACTCATAAGGTTGGGTCGACGCCCGCCTCCCCCCAAACTGTACTTGCAAGTTTCCCCGCAAAAAGCTCTCCACGCCTACTCTTAGAAAGAACACTTTTTTTCTTTAGTTAGCCGACCGTAAGACCTAAGGGTAATAGAAGGCCGGGGAAAGTTGATTGGCAAGAGGGAACCGTTTCTCACCCAGGGTTGGCCTTATGGAACCGAAAAAGACCTGGTTCCACACATATGAGACAGGCAGAAGGTATGGGACGAGCAGTTTATTGAAGAGCGAATTCGATCCGTCTTATTTGTTCGATAAATTCACAGTGGAAAGGGATGCTAGTCGGCTCGGCGAAGTTGTAGCCAGATCCAGAGTGATTCCTCACCTATCCTGTAAGGGGCCTCGAGTATAGATTCTCTATGCTCATGTAAACGGCCGCCGTAGATATAAAAGGATCCATCCATAGGCCTGACCGGATATCGTTTGTCCAAAAACCAAGTAGGTTTTGAGTAGTAGTTCATGAGACCTCGAATTCCCACGTTCCAGCGCCAACATAAACCAACTCTAGCTGAGAAGTTGAGGGACGTAGTTGCTCGAACAAAGTGAGAGGTGAGAATAGACTCGACTGATAGGGAGAGGTACAAAGTGACTCGACTGAAAGGAGAGAAGGAGAGGGACCCTTCTTCTTTTTTTTTAAGAAATAGAATAAAGAAAGAGATAGTATATATCCTGTATCGATCATAGGATCACTCTATGAATAGGTAAATTCTCTGTGACCTCCCACCGTTCACGACAGCCCTTGCTTCTCGCTGCGAACGGCTCCTCGGTGGAGGAGTAGAAGCGCTGGTCCCCTTCGGTCAACTTGCTTGTGCCTGCTGTTACCTACCGTAGGACCTCCGTCCCCGAAGCGAAGAAAGAGGTTGTCCTCTCCCAGCCCAGTAGTTCCGCAACTACTACCGTGGTTGTTGCCAACGGGGATCCCCCATTCCGAAAGGTTACTAGGCCGGCCGTTAGGTCCAAAGTTGTATACCACTGCTATGGTGCCGATAGATTCACTACTTCAGCGCCGTTATCGGACATTGCAGGCTGAGCATCTATTTCTCGTATATCGTTCCACACCGAGAAGAGGGATGTGTACCTCCAGCAACAACAAGAATGGAACCATAGGCTCTTATGCTGGGAGCATTTCGGGGTATAGGTCTAACCACCTCAACTCCCCGTTTCTGGCATGCTATAGTTATGAAAGTATCTCGACGGCGGGAATGGGAGATTACCGGTCAGCCAGATGCTTCGCGAACCATATGAAACTTGAAGGCATTTCGTTGCACTTCAATCACCCTCGTGAAGAGGCGCACTCCGATACCATTGATGTCCAATAGCTTTGATAGTCATGGCTGGATCTACTACTACCTCGTCCATTGAGTATAACAGAGCAAATGATGGTATAGCAATGAACATCGGGATGATACTAGGAAATATGGTCCGAAGAATCTCGATAGTAGTTCCATGAACAATCCTTTGCGGGATTGGATTTTTTTTATAGTGGAAATGCCATAAAGCGCGAACCAAGATCCATGATACGAAAACCAAAATCAGAATGAGGAAGAAAAAGATATCGTGATGTAAGTCTATTATTCCTTGCATCATAGGTGTTGCTGCGTCTTGAGATCCTAATTGCCATGGTTCCGCTGCATCACAAGGAGCAATTGTGAGGAATAGCCATTCTAGAACAATCATTTTGTTTGGTTCATTCTTTTACTGCTCTGCTCCCCCCAAACAAAAAGAGAGACTTTTTATTGCTCACGGAAATCGCCGGTTTGTCAAACCAAGAAAGAAATGGGATAAATGGGGCGTAACATTCTTTTTATTCTCTTACGATATTTCGAGTTAGAACGGATTCTCGCTAGCTTAGAGTAAACCGGGACCCCAACGCCCTAAGCACTGAACCTTTCGCCCGGGATTCCTTCTTATTTATTTACTTCTTAATAGGCACAGGAAAGAGGGAGGAAATGCACATACACATAAGCCGCCGAAAGAAAAAACCGCCTGGTAGACAGCCTTACCTGACCAACAACCTATAGAGAGAAAGTGAGGGGGTTGTAGGCTATTACAATCATACTGTTGTAAGGTGATTTGTTTAGCTACTGATGGTCTGACTAAGGAGGCCTGTATTGGGGCTGACTTGTTCGGTAAGCGGTTGATTCAGATAACCCGTCGGTCTTTTCTTTACATACAGCACTTTATTTGAAGCAGTACGGCCCTAATGACAGCTTATGCTGGTATTCCGCGTAAGCGGGAAATGTCACCCATCCCTGTTTCCCTCACGAGAAAAGGGTATCCACGTCCATCCTTTCATCGTCGTATGATGTATGTGAAGGATGAGAAGGCAAATCAACTAGTGAATATTTTTCTTTTCAGCAATAACATGATAAGAGCATCCCTTTCACAAAAACCTACAGATCCCCCCTACCTATCCTGCCACTTCAGAACCTTGCGATCTTTGAGAAGATCATTTACCCTAGAATGTTTTTGTAGATTTCGAAAATTCCATAGTGGATCAAGACGAGAATGAATCCCGGAATCCAGGACATACTCATCCTGGAGCTTCTGCTCTCCTCTGGGAAGGGGTTTTTATAGATAGAGAGGTGAGTCGAGGGTAGCCTCCCGTTTGACCGATTTTCTCGGAGTCGGAGGTTTTCGGAGGAAGATCTCTCATCTGATGACCCTGAACAAGAAGGAGCTGCGAAAGATGTGAGATCAGCAGCAAAAGAAAGAAGAGGAATTGGATGCCCCTTAAAAAAAAACACACAGACACGCGGAACTCAATATTAAACCAACCTATGATTCATTTTATTTAATCAGTTTACTATCAATAAACCATGTGTTAGGTTCTCGTTGCGGGAGATCTTGGAACGTGCCCGTCGTGTGAATGCGCATACAAATAGGGTCACTATTCGCCTACTACTAATAAGGGCGGAGAGTCTATTCTAGATTATATCAGTCGGGTAGGCTGGACTGGGGTTCTGGGAAAATCTCTACGAATTATTCTTTGCAAGAGACATCCCTGGGTTTAGTGATGTCTCCGGCAGCCTTGCTGGGATCTCCAGATCGAATAATTGGTTTACAAGACGCTCTGGCGGGGGTCTTGTCTTCTCAGATTCCAGCTTTTTACTTTTATTAGAATTTCAGTAAACTTTTTTACTTCTAGCATGCAGTACCCGAGTCTTGCCCATTTAAGGAATATGGAGGAGGTATGTGTCCTCTCGGTCGCCTTGACCAACAATCACAGATCAGCCCGACTAACGGTCGCTTTGATCCGTTACAGATCAGCTCGAAAGTACCCCTTTCTATTATGATAGGGGTGGATGGTAGGGCTAGAGCAGGCATAATCGCTTGAACGGCTAGAAGTGGGCCCCATACCATAAAAAAAGATTTCTATTCTATTATATATATATATATGTATATTCGGCGTTTAATGAGATAGTATAGTTATAGACTCAAGCTAGCAAAAAACAAGACTGCGGTCGATAGGGGCATTACTGGTAATTGAATTGCTAAGGTGCTTTCTGAAGCATTCACCATTGGCTAGCGCTCATCTCCAGCTCTGTTTCCAGCCTTTCATTTTAGATACCATTCCCGTATGCCATACCTCTTATTTCATCTTGCTATACGTCCACCATCGGTAGTTGGAAGCAGAACTGAGACTGAATGTAACTGAAGGGGATATAGGTACGATAGGAGGGCACGGTGAAGCAGGTAAGCGAAGGCTCTCTCTCTCGCTCTGTGGTCTTGTGTAAAGCCTTTCCGCCCATTATTCTTATTGATCTTCATTCTAAGTGAGCAAGTCGAAAGCAGTTGAGGTGATAGCAATAGTAAGCAGGGAACCTTCAGCAAAGGACTATCTTAAGGCTAGTAATAAACTTTATTCAGAGGAGTTGGAATGTATAAATGACTTTAGTCAATATACTTTAGAGGTGATCATTCTTTATACATTAGGTTCTGTCTTCAATAGTGTTGAAGAGAGCCCAGCAGTTCGCCTTTCAACTCTAGTAGATCAATTGAATAATATTTATAGAACTCATAGAAGTTGATTGAACCCCAGCTGTCAAGAGTGGTGTAGAAGTTGATTCGGGGGATGTGGTAAAAAGCCATAGTGTGGGTATCTTATTGGTAGAATTCTTATTATCTAGAGAGTTTATTAGTATAACGGATGATTTAAACTTATCTTATAATCCAAGAGTGAATAAGAAGAAAGGTCAGTATTATCTTCATAAATCCTTATTTGTTGTATGTCATTTTGATATTGATCTTTTACCAGTTAGATACAATCTTCCAATGATATGTAAGCGGGATGTAGCACCTGAACTAAAATTGCAGGGAGAGAGCCCTAAATCACTATCCGATCTTATAGGTGGATATTGAACCGGATCATTAGGATCATTTTATTTATATAATCCTCGAAATTGAAACAATTTGAATATTATGTTAGGCCTGTGATGTCATGAACAAATTACAGAGTGAGGCATTTTAGATCAATCAAGATGTATTAAACTATATCAAACAAAATTATGATGAATTAGTGAAATCCGGGCTGCTTATGCCTCAGTTTCTTGCTAAAATCAATATTGCCGAGGCTATCACCCTATTGAGGAAGACTTTCTTTGAACATCAGATAATGATTAAGGATTATAAATACCAAGATATTTGAAAAGAGTTCTTATCGCGTGTTCAACGTTCTCGTTATGAATGTTTTATACTAGATTTAGCATCTGCCTACGAGGGGTATGAATTTGATTTACCTGCATTTGTTGACTTCCGAGGTAGGATTTATCGTGCTGGGGTATTACATTTCCATGAACGTGATTTAGCAAGAAGTTGAATAGTATTTGCCAAAAGTACTATTCGAAAGTATGACAATGGTATGCATAATGTTAGTAATATCATACAAGCGGCTGCGGGTTTTCATTTGAATAAGTTTTATACTTACGATGATGCGGTATCTTGAACAGGAACTTCATAGAAGATCTAATGAGAGTCTCATTCAGTTCGTTGTGGGAGCCCTATCAGTTCTGAAGTCAAGTGATATGTCTGGAGAAAAGTATTCATATAAGTCCTTCGCAAATACCTATCACACAAGATGCATCAGCAAGTGCATATCAAATAATTAGTTACTTCTTGTTATATCATAATTTTGCTGTGAATACAAATCTTATTCCTAAAGAGGATTCTAAAGATGATAAAAATAAGATTCAAGATGTTTATATCTACTTATTAGATCATCTGAAAGATCACTTGAGGGAGTGAAGAGTTTCACGCAATTTCGACTCGAAAATGAGTCAAATCCCTCTTCATGCCGTTGGTCTATGGTAAGACAGCATACAGCATGTCGGATGATCTCTTTCAAAATTGAGGGAATATCTATGAGATAAATGATTGTATTAAACTAGCTTTGAAGATCGAACGTTTCTTTAAAGATAAGTATTCTCAGATTATCAATCTCATGAATTGAATCCGCTCTGTAGGTTGGATAGCATCCACTTTGGGGAGACCCGTCTACTATTCTACGCCTGTATTAACAACAATACAGGACTATATGAAATCGAAAGCTGTCAATATATGGGTATATGATCGTTTCAACAAGAAACGGCGCCAAGTCACACTACGAATTCCCACTCATGAACGTGATCGAAAAAAGACTACAGCTGCCAAATTGAATTCATCAGAAAGATGCCATTTTATATGATAAATAATGCTATAAATGAAGGTATACCTATATATACAGTACACGATAATTTCATAACAACTGCTCATTTTGCTATGAAAGTAGCAGGTTATTATATAGATCTACAGAAGCATCGAATGCAAGCTGTGAGGAAGAATAATTATCTTAGCAGATGGGCGAATATATTCACAGTTTTATTTTGCCAGCATCATATTTATGATATAAATAAGGCTGATGATCATTTCATCGAGTACTTTAAATATAAACCTATTCCTGATTCAGTTTTGACTGATCTGTTTCATCATGTTTTGCCACATCGTAGAAATGATGCGCTTTTTAGGAATAAGGTCTTAGAATTATCCAATTCTTATCAATTCTATATTTCGGGTATGTGCGGTAGCTGTGAACTCTATGATAATAGCTCTATTGAGAAATATGGTAATGATTCTAAAGAAGAATTATGTAAGTTCAAAAACTCCATGTGAAAATGGAATGAATGTCACTCTAATTATAGTTTACACTTATGAGAAGATATATCACGGTAATGGTAAGGTCTAAGAAACAGATGAAAAGATCTTATACAACTTTGGCTTTGAAATCTATTATTCAGAATGTCAATCTAATGAGCCGCGTTATTTGTCTGAAGACCAGATAGCTAGCCTGATTGGGGGAAGCATGAACAGTGAGGCAGTGGTGGAACATCAAGAAGCGAGGAAGATCGATCATCGTAAACGTCAGTATCATAAGCATATCACAGCACTCAACCCTACTAGTAAGGAAAGGATGCCTTTCATTGTAGCCGATACAGAGACAGTTCTGATCAACGATATTCATGTGCCTTATGCAGTGGGGTTTTGAGTGGTAGAACCAGGTGATACTCTGTCTTCAGAGAGGTCTAATAGTATTGAAACGTATTTAAGTGCGGTTCATATATTTGAAACAATCCATAAAAGGAGCAATAAGATGTTGTACGACTTTATAGAACGTATAGCGGTCGTTGTTAGAAAAAAACCATCAATTCAAACAGTCTACTTCCACAACTTATCGCGATTTGATGGTATTCTATTATTGAAATATTTCGCTACTTATGATGATAAGTACAGTTTTCAACCTATTTTGAGGAACAGCAGGCTATATGAGTGAGTGATCTATCGCGGTAAGTATATGCTATTTCGTCTAAGGGATTCCCTTATGCTTCTCCCGGGTAATCTAAATCACTTAGCCATAAATCTCTGTCCCCAATTAGGGACAAAAGGAAGTATACCGCATGACGAAGTGCAGGAGTCGAATCTGATCCCTCTCCGAGATCAATTGTTGGAGTATATGAAACAGGATATTATTTTATTAGGTGGTATCATGCCAAGAAATCTATTATACTCACTATAAAGTGGATATCGTTAAAAAAAGTACATTATAATCGCTAGCTCTCGAGATTTATCGTACTGCCTATTACGATAAAAAAAACTGGCCCATCCATATCCCCAATCGAAATGAAGATACATTCATTCGTCGTGGGTACTATGGTGGTCATACGGATGCGTATATCCCCTCCGGTGAGAACCTCTACGGCCGGCCGACGTAAACTCCCTCTACCCCTTTATCATGAAAACCTATCCAATGCCCGGGGCAGTCTGGCAGGATCATTTAGAAGATCAGGATTTAGACAACATGCATGGATTTATTGAGGCTTATATAGTGTGTCCTCCTAATTGAAAACGACCTTTCTTACCATATAGGGATGCTAAATATAAAACACTCATCTTCCCAACAGGTCAATTTGTCGGTGTCTATTACAGTGAAGAGTGAAAATACGCACGAAACATAGGCTACCGTGTCACCGGCTACATGTTTCAAAAGATGAATACCAGCCCCTTCGAAACCTTTGTATCAACCTTATTCGATAAAAGAACAGAAGCTAAGAGAACCGGCAATGATGCGATGTCATATGTATACAAGATCTTAATGAACTCACTCTACGGAAGATTTGGTATTCACCCTGAATACACGCAAACTGAGGTCTGCGGTCACGATAGATATTCCGATTGAATTAGAAGACGTGATATCATCTTAGCTGATAAACTGAGCGAAAAATACTATATAGTGAGTTACAAGAATAATACAGAACAGGTTCCCGACTCCGAGTGGAGTGCACCTAAGATATCTGCAGTTCAATTGGCAGCGGCGATCACAGCATGCGCTCGGATCCATATGTATCCATACATTTCCAGACAAGATTGTTACTATACGGATACGGACTCTGTTGTTCTTGCCAGTCCTATTCCTGAAGATGAAGTCTCTTCCACTGAATTGGGTAAGTGAAAGATGGAGTACTTCGTTAAGAAGGGTATCTTTTTAGCACCTAAGAGTTATTATCTTTTGACAACTGAAGACAGAAGAATCCTGAAACATAAGGGACTAGCTAAATCATTGGTCAATGAAGAATGGTTTGAGACACAATACGCTGAATTACACAAAACTAAACAGATCCCTGTTGTATCTCACTTCCAAATAGATTGGGAATCTCTGAACATCATGATGAAGGATAAAATAGTGAACCTAGGAATCAAAGTGAATACCAAGAGGGAACCTGTGTTTGATAATAACCAAACTTGGGTTTATACTACACCATTGAATGTGACAGACTATGCAGGACAAGAAAAAAGGATACTATAATATAACTTGAAGTGTGTTCAAAAGCAAAATGCTATGAAAGACAGAGAGATTGAACGATTCAGGTCTATAATAACTAGTTTATCTTCTGATAGTCTTAGAAAAGATGAGCAAGGTCGGAGTCAAACCTCGGACGATCCCAATAAACCCGCTATTCAAAGCCCGGGGCTGGGCCACTCTTCACCTACTCTATTCATGCATCCTCCGAAGAAGAAGAAAAAGCCTGGTTAGAATTGAGCATTTCAGCATGGACTGAAAGCCTCTCTCTTTGCACTTCGTGACCCTAGCATGTACCCGCTTTCTATCCACCCATTGATCGAGGGAGTTCGTTAGGGCCCAACTATGAGTGAGGGGTTAGGCTTTTACATTGGGATTATTGGGAACCGGGTATAGAGCATTAGGGTTGCAATAATATTGGCTTTATAAAGCAGGTATGAAGTGACTGGTTCGAAATCTTAATACACTCGACCTTTCTTACCAGATAAAGGATTACCTCTAGTCTTTTATTTATGTATCCCCTTTCCCTTTACCTGTGGGAGTTCAATTACCTGAGATGGAATTAGCCAGCTATATTACAGCATCTATGCTAGCAGATTTCCATTCATAACTAGCTGAATTTCATCGAGCGGGATCAAAGGAGAAGGATTTAATTGCACACCGAAAAGAAGGTATGGTTGTGCCTGAAGAATGGCATTCATAAGAGGATAAATAAGCCTGAGTTCAATTAGAGTCAGTAAGACCCGACGGGGAGCTTCAGTCTTTTACGGATAAGTCATTACCGGGCTGGGATGCTACATAACCGTTGTTGGGAATATCATTGGTAAGAATGAATCCAATCCTGTATGGAAGGAATTACACCTGGGGTTCAAGATTGGGTTCACCTTCCTCCCCAAAGGGGTCAGTTTGTCCACGTAACTAAGCGGGATCCCTTTAGTTTGATTCCAACTCCACAAGTTCTTTTGCTTTTGGCGTCTGGCCTCTCCCATTAGTACTATAAGGCGAGGAGTAAGGTGTCTATGCCAGTACCCACATTCCGGGTATCTCATACCGATTGGAGGTTTGAATTCAAGTAGGCTCGTGAAAGAGGGTATGGTTTTTAGGATCGCCCTTTCTTGTATTGTAAGTTGAGCTGAGGTGTCTCCAACCAAAAGGGAAAGGCTTATAAGAACTATGCTATATATAATATAGGCTAAAGCCTCCATTTTTGTATGTATAAAAGGCATAATCCTACAGGGCCCCGGTTGCCGGAGCTTCTTTGTTGAAGTCACTCAGCGTCCTAGCTGCCAGTGCGCTGTTAGGTTCTCTCTTGAAGTGAGTTTTGCTTTCGCTAATGAGATAAGGTAGTTGGCTTACTTGCTTGTTAGAGGACAGGTAGTTTACTACTTGCTGTTGTTAGGCGGTGAGCCAACCAGGTGATTTAAGGGGAGAGAATGAGCCCAACACCAACCACCCACGGGGGAGGAACTGAAGAAGCAGATTAAGGACTTCTTAGCCTCCTTCCGCTCAAACCGCCCCCGCGACACATGGTAGAGAGCCTTCTCGAGAGAGCTTGCAAGTCCAAGATCTGGTCTTCTCTTTCTCTGTCGGCGACTACGCTGCTAGCTTGACTTCCAGCTGCGGGAAATCTAAGTCATTGGTTTGGCATTCAATAAGCTCGTTGCGGCGAATCTGCTCTGAGTTAGAAAGAATAGGTTTGAACTCTTGTTGCATGGTACGGCGTTCTGGTCAGAGAATAAGCGTATGAAGAATAGTTTCTAGGCACTTTCCAAAGGATCTCCTTCTAAGGATGGAAAGAAGTACGCAATAAAGTAAACTGTCCTTTCAAGGGAAGTCGAAAGCACTGACCTTGGTCCAATTCACCCATAGGAGGAAAGAGAGGTTTTTCTATTATAAGGAAATCAACTTTTCCTTAAGTAATGCCCTCTCCCCTTTGGTCCTCTTTGGCTGTGTCCAAGTGAAGTGAAACTCGGGAATGAAGCAGATAGGTCTCAGTCGAAGGCATGAAGCGATGGGATGATATGGAAGAAGATTCAGTGATCCCAGCAGGGTCAATCTCATAGGGGAAGTCCACTAGTGCACTTAGCGGCTTGAAAACGACTTTAGAAAGGTGCGGAGCGAAAGCAGAAGCTATGGAATGTGGATCGAACGAGAAGGATTAGAGCAAGTTCCGTTCTGGGTGAATCAAGAAAGGAAGTTCCGGGAGTTCTGTTTGCCTAGTTGGAATCGAAGGAGAAGGTGAGGCATTTAGATCATGCATGGATGAGAGACCCTTGCTTGAGGGCATGAAGGAATTCACAAGATAATCAGGGGCAACTGTCAGCAAATCAAATAAGGCCAGCTCTCTGAAGTTAAGGAAGTTCGTGACCTAATAGGAGTGACTGTAGTCAAGCAAGCAGAAGGTTACAGGCAAGCGGGGTAGTGTACTTTTATCCGCAAAGAATGGGTACCTAGGGAATGAACCGAGTGAGAGGCGTATGCTTCCTTGACCGATAGTTTGAGTTTGTGGAACAAGTTGTAGAGATCCCATACTTTCTAGTACTTGTGGAGAATCCCAGTAATAAATAGCTTTAGTTGTTGGTGGAAGTGACCTAGACATATTTCTATTTATAGGTCCTTGCCCTTTTCTTCCGCTAGGTAAGTTGGGAAGTCCTTAATAAGGCAGGTCAATTCCATCGAGCCTTGCTTAGTCTGCCTATGGTTGATAGTGAACAGCGGATATGCTACATCAAGCACTCACTTTCTGTCTATTGGCCTTAGAACACTCCTTCTTATGTTGTTTTTAGAGAACTAGGCTTTTGTTGTACCAACTAGAGAATGACCCGTAGTTTTCTATTCCTCACCATCAGTGGAATTAGGAATAAGGTAATGAAATTCCGGTATGGACTTTTTTTGGACAGGCGGAGATCACTGCTTTTTCATTCCTTTCTTTGGCTGTCACTGAATTCATCCGGCAATTGATACCGAAAATCGGCCTTTTATTCGGGTAAATAACAGCAAAACTGTCCCATGCCACACGGGCAGAAAAATGAAATGGCACTTTACAGCAAGAAGAAAGAACAACGAAAGTCGAAGATAGGCTTGTAGCCTCACCGGAATCAGATTCTGTAGCTGATACAACTTATCTTCCTTTCCCGAGTCTTATTTATTGATTACTGAATTGGCTGCTGCACTTCTGTCACTGACTCAGTAGATGGACAAGACAACCTCTTTCACCGAGTCGGGTGCAGAAAAGTCTGCTATCGCTTAAGATAATAAGATAAATAGATAAGTGGGGCTTACCACTTCATCTGTTGTAGCTGAATTCAATGAAGATACATAGGATGTGGAAAGTTAGCAAATAAGCTCCGTTACGGGCTTTAGAACTGGCCATAACTCGAACTGGGCATTTGCCGGCCTGAGGATTCTTTACTGACTCGTCTGATGTCTCCGGAGCGTCTTCCCGGTTAAAAAGGGTCTGCCACCACTGAATCGGATGTCTCCTTATCCATAAGCCCAGAGATCAGAGAGAATAGTAATACATAAGCCTAGCCTAAGAGAATGAATAGGAAGATAAGAGTCTTCTTTAAGAAATAAAGACATAGGGTTGCCCAGAACAGTTCTCCCAGCAAGGGGAATCCTAGAGGAGGAAGAGGTGAGAATAGACTCGACTGAAAGGAGAGGGGACAGCGCGAGTTTTTACACGAGAGAGCGGGAGCCCGGACAAAGGAGATAGACAACGAGGCCCACCGGCCCCTCTCCTTCTCTCCTTTCAGTCGAGTCACTTTGTACCTCTCCTTCCTAGCTTACTAGTCTGAGTAAAGGAATAGTCGTGCCACTCACTACGGAAATGAGGGTGAAGAGAGAGATTTCCGAGTGCTATTCTTACAGTTAAGCTTGCCCCTTTGCTACTGCCCATAGCACATTCAGTCCAATTGGCCTAAGGCTTCTCTATAGAATTAGAATAGACTATTCCCACAGCTAAGCTTATTCTACTGCCGAGCTAAAGGATCTAGAAAGAACAGCTTCTCACTCGGGTCACTAAACACCAGAAGACCGAGAGGCACGAGCTGGCTTAACCCATTCCCTTACCACCAAGCCCGGATAAGCAACATCTGAAAAGGAAAGTATAATCTGTGTAGCCTATGCTAAGAAAGCTCCCCTCTTTTCTAGCCTATCGATGAAGTCTTCCCAGCTATCCAATTGCTGCAAGGGAAAATCCATCAGTTTGAAAAAGAATTATCTGAGTGAAGCAAGAGCAAGTGACTTTGAAAGCCTTGAAAGCTCTTTCTTAACAAGCTTAACAAGACAAGTGGGGGATCAAGGGCAAAAGCCAAGTCTCTTATCAAGTCAAAAGAGTAAATGAAAGTAGGGTGATTTACGGGGTAGTCCGCTCTAGATATGGTTTATCAATCAGAAGGTATCTTTGGTTATGGTTATGCATGAGGGGTTTTTAGATTTCCCGCTATCTGAACCCTTTAAAGCTTATTGGAAACTTACTTCTCCTTTTCAATCCTTTTCTTTATCGAACCAGTATTGGGATTTTTATTCCTACCAATGGTTCTACCAGCCCTTGTAGCAGTCTCAGCTTAATATGTAGTCCAAGAAGTAGTTGACTATGGATAAGCAATAGAAGCCCCTGTCTAGTGTCCACTCCCTTAGAAGTCTAAGATCATTTCGTCCCTGTCCTTATGTCTTCCCAGGGCGGAATATAAGAAAGCGCAGGCGCAGGGATCGTCCGAGAAGACAGTGAGTGTGATCAAGACAGTTACAGTTAAAGAAAGTGCTTTTATCATAGGATATATCCAGCAGTGCGCTTTACCAGGGAGTCATCTCTGTAAACCCCTCTCGCCTTGCTCGCATATAAGTGCCGTCGTCCCTCTTCGCTGTCGCTCGAGGAGTATTGAAAGCCTCGAAAGCAGTCTTTTGACTTTCTTAAGCTAGGTATCTTAGGCAAGCTTTGGATAGAAGGTTCTAGGGCCATTTGCCAATTGAGTTCGTCTTTCCATGCCGTATCTTATAGCAAGCCCTACCTCTTAGCTAGCAGAATAATGCTTTCTTTCTATAGTGTATGCCAAGTTAGAAAAGAGAGTTCTAAAATAGTTCACCCACTAGACCTAAAGAAAGAGTATTCCTAGCCAACCTATCTCATGTTCCTACCATTGGTATTTACGCTCCAGCTAGTTCAGATTGCCTTCCTTCTCTTGCTGCTGCTATGCCAATTGAAATTGGAGTTGCTTTTGCTGTCGATCCAGCCACTAGGTAAGGTGCATAAGAGCAGTTCCTTTAGTTTGTCCATCGAGCCAGTAGCACGCTTGCAAAGGGTTGAAAGCGGACAGATGCCATCGAATCGGATGTTAACAAATTACTTCTCTCCTTCCCAACGCTATCTGTCCAAGGGGAAAAGGCTTGCAAACAGTGCAAAGGGTACCAAGCAATCTCGCAAGCTTCAGTTTTATAGTTAAGAATCCGATGTGAGGAAAATAATCCTAGGTAAAGGCAGTAGCACGGTACGGGCCCATGTTCTCAGTGCTTAGTGTGAAATGACTTAGTCAATAGATCGTAGGATACCGGCAAAGGAGGAAGGTGGATACTAGTTTGATTGAGATTCGGAAAATAAGATGGCAATAGGGTTTGAAAGAAAAAAAGAAAGGGTCGATGTAATTGAGGCTTGCTAACATGGTTGTTAGAAAGTAGCCTCTCTCTGTCTCTGCTTTATGGTTATTAGTTCAAGAATCAGCTGTGAATGCTACCGCTGCTAAACTAAAGAAAGTGACATCTAATCTAATAAGGAATATGGCATCGTCCAAATGAAACTGACTTCCTTTGTATTCATCCCATCTTAGATCGAATGAGGGTCATTTTTTATAGATAAGATCTGCCGCGCTTACTGATTCAATCACAGCTGATACGCATTCAATTGCAAACAGAACACTGGTGAATTGAACAGTTAGCAAATCCCTAGCGGCCTATTCTCTAGCAGCTGATTCTAGACCAGCCGATTCAATTGCAGCTACTTCGAAAAAACTGCCTATTATGGCTATGTAAAGGGACCGGCTTCCCATAAAGGTGAATGCCCTAGGATAGGATTGGATTCATCCCCATATGGAACTGGGTGAGGGATTCCCTGAAACCAGAGCAAGAACCTAAAAAGCGATAACAAGCTAAAAGGCGCATTTCTCTAAGCCAAGATCGTCTGCTCCTCAGCAATTGATCCAAAAAGTGCCACAGCTCCTTCTTAGGCGAGCGAAGTTACCTCCGTTGGAAGAAATAAGCTAATAGAGTCATAGAAGATCCCGAAAGAGGCGAATTGCCAGAAAGTTGATCAAAGCCGATCCTTGCATCATCTGATCTC